AAATACAACCAACTATCATTAAGAATTTCATCTTTGGACCAAAAACAAGCAAGGGGTGGAATACCAGAAAGAGAAAGTGTACCCAATAAAAAAGCAGTTTTTGTAATTGGTACATGTTTTCTTAAACCGCCCATAAGAACCATATTCTGACTTTTATCTGGAGAATATCCAACAATAGCTTCCATCGCATGAATAATTGATCCAGATCCTAAGAACAACAATGCCTTCGAATAAGCATGAGTAATCAAATGAAATAAAGCAGCTCGATAAGACCCCATACCTAGAGCTAACATCATATAACCCAATTGAGACATTGTAGAATAAGCTAAGCTTTTCTTAATATCTTTTTGAGCAAGAGCTAAAGTGGCTCCTAAAAATAATGTTATTATACCTATCAAAGCTATTAGATTTAGAATGTAAGGTATAACTATGAAAAGAGGAAGAAGCCGAGCTACAAGAAAAATTCCTGCTGCTACCATAGTAGCGGCATGTATAAGAGCCGAAATGGGGGTAGGCCCTTCCATGGCATCAGGTAACCATACATGAAGTGGAAATTGGGCGGATTTAGCAACAGCGCCGGCAAATAATAGAGAGGCGCATAAAGTAACAAATAAAAAATTAACTTCATTATTAGAAACCAAGTTATTGAATATTTCAAACAAATCCCGAAATTCGAAACTACCTGTTATCCAATAAAAACCCAAAATTCCTAATAATAAACCAAAATCCCCGACACGATTAGTTACAAACGCTTTTTGACAAGCATTCGCGGCACTGGGTCGTGTGAACCAAAAACCTATTAATAGATAAGAACACACTCCAACTAATTCCCAAAAAATATAAATTTGTATCAAATTCGAACTAGTAACTAATCCCAACATTGAAGTATTGGAAAAACTCATATAAGCAAAAAATCTCAAATATCCCTGATCATGAGACATATAATTGTCACTATAAATAAGAACCATAATTCCAACAGTAGTGATTAATATCGACATAATAGAAGTAAGTGGATCAACCAAGCAGCCAAATTCTAAAGAAAAATCATTATTGATGGTCCAAGACCATACATATTGATAGACAGAATTCTTATTTATTTGCTGAATAGAAAAAAGGGCTGAAAAAACCATAACTATACTTAATAATAAAACACTAGGAAAAGCCCACATACGGCGAAGATTTTTTGTTGCCGTTGGAAAAAGTAGAAGTCCTGTTCCAATTAAGATAGGAACTGGAAGTGGAATGAAAGGTATAATCCATGAATATTGATATGTATATTCCATAAAAAAAAAAAAAAAAAAAAAATTATCTTAATTAATTGTTTCTGAGTCACCGGTTCTTATTTCTTTTCTTTTGAAAGGGGTCGGTTAATAAAAAAAAATTAAGATATATAAAATAAAACTTAAATAGAATTTTCTAGCCTTAATTATTCTGAATCTTTCCAAACTACTTCAAATATTTAAAATCAAGAGGTTATAATTGGTCAAATGATATAAATAAGTCACTAGTGAAAAATAAATACGTATTTAATTTTATTAATACTGAATTGTTAATATTAAATTCAAATTTTTAAATAAAATTTTATGAAGATAAAAAATGAAAATTCGAATTTTCATTTTAATTATTACGTATTACAATAATTTTTTTATATCTATAGAACAAGGATAAATAATTATACCAAAAACAGTATTTGATATGAATCATAAAGCCCATAACTAAAACTATTTATTGTAATTCGGTTATTTAGAATCATTAACCAATTTGTTTTGTAACTAATTGTTTGTCTTCCATTACAATAAAAGCTATTTGTAGGAAATGCTATGATATCCAACACTTTAATTTTACGGAAAAAAAAAAAGGGGGAAAATAAAATGCCTTTAAATTATGTATTTTGTATCCTTTAACAGATTAACTACTAGTCTCATTTGATAATTAAAATTTTGTGGACTCTTTCTTCGAGCTTGAACAATTAAATTAATATTAAATTAATTAATATAATAGAAAAAATTATTAAAGTTTTTTTTTTTAATGAAGCGGGAGAAGGGTTATTAAACTTTTAGATTTTTTTATTACATGTATAAATGTAACACGACGAAAATAGAAAGAAAACGAAACGGACAATCTTTCTTTTTTTTTATTATTTTTTTTTTTTTTTTTATCAACTTCAATCTATTTGGCATAGTGTACCTTTTCAATCTATTTGGCATAGTGTACCTTATCGTTCTTATTAATATTTTATGTGATTTTTAACCCCCCCTTTTTTTTGGAGTCTAATTTAGAGAAAAAATAGATAGAGAGTAGTAAAGAACAATTGATTTTGAACAATAGATGTCTTTCACATCCAACCGAAAAACCTATTATAACTTTTTAATGGCAGTTCCAAAAAAGCGCACCTCTATTTCAAAAAAACGTATTCGTAAAAATATTTGGAAAAGGAAGGGATATAGGGCAGCATTGAAAGCTTTTTCGTTAGCGAAATCTCTTTCTACCGGGAGTTCTAAAAGTTTTTTTTGTGTAACAAATAAATAATCTGAATCGTTCTAATAACTAATAAAGTAATATAATTTTGTTTCTAGTTTATTTATAAGATTTATAAGTTATAAAAATGATAAATAATATTTATCAATTCTAATTAATATTAACATCATAATAGTATAGTAAAAGAATAAATATTAATATATAAGATAAATTACAATATAAACAATATACATTAAAAATAAATAAAAAAAATAAAATAAATAAAAAAGAATTAGTCTCATAATGTTTTAATTTAAAACGAATATAAAATTGAATTTGTTTTACTTTAATTTGAAGCCAAATTTTTCTTTCGTTTCTGATATAGATAAGAATTCTGTTGTCTACTGAATTCTAAAAATGAATGGTACTTTTTTGTTTGAAAAAAGGGTAAACGCAAGCGCAAGGTTTCGCCTTTCATTTTAGTATGTTTTATCATTTTCCGGATGGGGATTATCACTTTCCCCATCGCCCTTACTCAATAATAAAAAGAATTTTTTTTTTAGTTATATTTTTGATTTTATATTATAAAGAAGAGGTCGTTGAAACTAATTGATTAAGTTTAAAATGTTTTTTATAATCTTTTAAACCATTATTTTGGGTTTTAGAAATTATTATCACTATATAAATTCCTTAAACCCAATTAAATTAATAAAAGCCCCGTTTCCATTTTTAGGTAGTTATATGACGAATGCGCCAATTTTGAGTGATCTATTTTAGATCCTATGTTTCGATTGGAAGATCGATCAAGATATAATGTATATATATTAATTCAAAATTTTAGAAAATATTTTGAAGTACGGGACAATTTCTATACGAAATTTTTTTATATGATTGATACGACCATCCCAAATACCTAACTTAATGGGTTTGCTAAATCTTAACGCAAATTCTCTACACAACAAAAAATCCTAACGCAACCTAACTATGCAAATATTTACATAAATCTTTTGAGTGTATCGCTGAAATTGTGTTATATAAAAATTCTATTTTTTTATTAATCGATAAAATGAATTTTTTATTTTAGATTAATAAAATAAATGATAAAAGAAATTAATCATTAAAAAATGCAAACGAGGCAGAACGTTTTTTTTACTTATATCCAGGGATTGAAGTAAAAATTATCTAGTTACAACTGTTCCATTTTAGTTTTAGGAGAGCATAAAGTAATAGCCTACGAAAAAATACATTGTTAGTTCAGTTAAATAAAATTGACATCCTAAAATACTAAATAACTAAATAAAAAGATAATAATAAGAAAAATCAATATTATTAACGTTAACGAAAACGTTTTAATCCCTAATTTTTAAACAAGTTTTTATTCATCAATTTGAATGTTTTCCTAAAAAAAAATATTGGATTGAATTAACTCCTTCAAGCTCGACGATTGAATAAAAATAGGTTATTATGATTTCGAATAAGCCGCTATGGTGAAATCGGTAGACACGCTGCTCTTAGGAAGCAGTGCTAGAGCATCTCGGTTCGAGTCCGAGTGGCGGCATGGCATCTTCTAAAAGAGTAAGTCCTATAATGAATTCAATTCCCGATTTCAATTCCTATAATTGAGGGACGCCCTTATTAATTTAATAATTTTTATGATATTTTCAACTTTAGAGCATATATTAACTCATATATCCTTTTCGATCGTTTCAATTGTAATTACAATTCATTTGATAATTTTATTAGTCGATGAAATCGTAGGACTAGATGATTCGTCAGAAAAGGGGATGATAGCTACTTTTTTCTGCATAACAGGATTATTAGTTACTCGTTGGATGTATTTGAGGCATTTACCATTAAGTGATTTATATGAATCATTAATTTTTCTTTCGTGGAGTTTTTCCATTATTCATATTATTCCGTATTTTAAAAAACATAAAAACCATTTAAGCGCAATAACCGCGCCAAGTGCTATTTTTACTCAAGGTTTTGCTACTTCGGGTCTTTTAACTGAAATGCATCAATCCGCGATATTAGTACCCGCTCTCCAATCCCATTGGTTAATGATGCACGTAAGTATGATGGTATTGAGCTATGCAGCTCTTTTGTGTGGATCATTATTATCACTAGCTCTTCTAGTCATTACATTTCGAAAATTCATAAGGATTTTTAGTAAAAGCAATAATTTAGAAAATGAGTCAGTTTACTTTAGTGAGATTCAATACGTGAACGAAAGAAACAATGTCTTACGAAACACTTCTTTTATTTCGTCTCAAAATTATTACAGGTATCAATTGATTCAACAATTGGATCGTTGGAGTTATCGTATTATTAGTCTAGGGTTTATCCTTTTAACCGTAGGTATTCTTTCGGGAGCAGTATGGGCTAATGAAGCATGGGGATCATATTGGAATTGGGATCCAAAGGAGACTTGGGCATTTATTACTTGGACCATATTCGCTATTTATTTACATATTAGAACAAATAAAATTTTTGAAAGTGTAAATTCTGCAATTGTGGCCTCAATGGGCTTTCTTATAATTTGGATATGCTATTTTGGGGTTAATCTATTAGGAATAGGGTTGCATAGTTATGGTTCATTTACATTAACATCTAATTGAATAAAAGACTTGACGAATATAAACATAGGACGGCATACAGGTATATATACGAAAACTTCATGTAAACAATCAAGAACCATTTGAATCATTTCCATTACTTGATTCAAATGGTTCTCACAAATTCAAAAGATATCTAGTTATAATAGAATTCCAATTTATTTATTTTACTTAAAAGAATATAAAAGACTCATTTTTTTATTGTACAATCAACCATTTTTAAAATCATGGGATTTCAGTTTCATTTTTTGGTTTACTCACAAAAACTATCGAAAAAAATAATTGGATATAATAGCTTCGACCTTGTCAACTGATAATGATAAAACGAAATCGGGATAAACACCAATACCTATTACAGGTAAAAGGATAGAGATCGAAACAAATAATTCTCGCGGTCCAGAATCAAAAAAATAAGAGTTTGGGGCATTAAAAAGCTTGTATCCATAGAACATCTGGCGTAACATAGATAATGAATAAATAGGAGTTAATATCATTCCAATTGCCATTACAAAAGTAATTAATATTTTTGTCATTAAAAGATATTTTTGACTAGTAAGTATTCCAAAAAAAACTAACAATTCGGCAACAAAACCGCTCATGCCCGGTAATGCAAGAGAAGCCATTGATAAGATACTGAAAGTCGTGAATATTTTTGGAATTGCGATAGCCATTCCGCCCATTTCGTCGAGATAAACAAGACGTATTCTATCATAACTCGTTCCGGCCAAGAAAAAAAGCGCAGCGCCAATAAATCCGTGAGAGATTATTTGTAAAATGGCTCCGTTGAGTCCTGTATCGCTTATAGAACCAATTCCTATAATTATGAAACCCATATGAGATACAGAAGAGTAGGCTATTCTTTTTTTTAAATTACGCTGACCGGGAGATGTTGAAGCTGCATAGATTATTTGAATTGTGCCTACTATAATCAACCAGGGAGAGAATATAGAATGGGCGTGGGGTAATAATTCCATATTGATCCGAACCAATCCATACGCTCCCATTTTTAATAAGATTCCGGCTAAAAGCATACAAGTACTGTAATGTGCCTCTCCATGGGTGTCTGGTAACCATGTATGTAAGGGTATGATCGGTGATTTGACAGCAAAAGCAATAAGAAATCCAATATAGAATATTATTTCCAGTGCTACAGGATACGATTGATTAGCTGATGTTTCAAAATTTAATGTTGGTTCATTGGAACCATATAAACCAATACCCAAAACTCCCATTAATAAAAAAACGGAACTTCCTGCAGTGTACAAAATAAATTTTGTAGCTGAATACAAACGTTTCTTTCCCCCCCACATGGATAGAAGTAGATAAACTGGAATTAATTCTAACTCCCACATGATGAAAAAAAGTAAAAGGTCTCGAGAAGAAAATGGTCCTATTTGACCGCTATACATTGCTAACATCAGAAAATGGAATAGTCGGGAATCTCGAGTAATCGGCCGAGCCGCTAAAGTAGCTAAAGTTGTGATAAATCCTGTCAGTAAAATGGGTCCTATAGAAATTCCATCTATTCCCAATCTCCAGTAAAAATCAAAAAAATCGATCCATTTATAATCCTCTGTCAGTTGCATTAATGGATCATCCAATTGGAAACGATAACCGAATGCATAGGTTGTTAGAAGGAGTTCTATTATGCATATACCTATAGTATACCACCGAATTATCTTATTTCCTCTATGAGGGAGAAAGAAAATTAAGGAACCCGCGAATATTGGCAAAACTACAACTAGCGTTAACCAAGGAAAATTATTCATGGTAAAAACAAGATAAACTTGGACCAGAAAAACCCGTGCTCAAAATAAATAGTTTTTGAGCGCGGGTTTTTGTCGGTAAAGGTAAAAAAATCAAATGTATTCAAGTAGGGTTTTCTGGAACGTATTAATAAGCCAGACCCATACTTCGAGTTGTTTCATGCCATAAATAAACTCGAACACTCAAGAAATCTGTCGGACAGGCGGATTCACATCTCTTACAACCGACACAGTCCTCTGTTCTTGGAGCAGAAGCAATTTGCTTAGCTTTACACCCGTCCCAAGGTATCATTTCTAATACATCCGTTGGGCAGGCGCGCACGCATTGAGTACACCCTATACACGTATCATAAATCTTTACTGAATGTGACATTTGGATCTATAAATTTTTGAATGTCAGAAAGTTTCGATCTAGTAAACTTGTAAATGAATCATATATTTAGACACCAGATGAATCAATAATTTATCATAATTTTTCTAATCAATCTACTTCTGGATTGACTCATGCGATAGAGCCAAGATACTTTAATTTCTTACATTTTTGAAAACATGTATTATTACGTAATGTATGGTCATGGTAATTCTAATTTATGAATATTAGAATTTATATGATTAATACTACTTATTCAACAAATTCGATTGATTGATACGAGTTGATTTTCTGTTACGATAAATTGATGAAACAATAGCCGGGCCAATAGCTGCTTCAGCGGCTGCAATAGCTATAACAAAAATTGAGAAAATATTTCCTTTTAATTGGCGACTATCAAAAAAATCAGAAAATGTTACGAAATTCATATTAACCGCATTCAGTATAAGTTCAAGACACATAAGGGCTCTAACCATATTCCGGCTCGTGATCAATCCATAGATACCGATAGAAAATAAGTAGGCACTCAAAACAAGTACATGTTCGAGCATCATTGACCAACTCCTTATCAATTTCGATTCATTTCAATATGAACTGAACAACAATTAAACAGATTCAATTGACTAGAATAAAAAAAAGTACGGAACAAAGGCAGATTTTCTATTGTTAATAGAATAGATTGAATAATTTCTATTTTAGACATAAACAATCTTTAATTAAAGAATTAAAGGGAAATAAATGTAATGTAATAAAACAGAGTTTAATGTGCATTGCTAATTCTATAAATTTTTTACTGTCGCGCCACGGCAATTGCACCTATCAAAGCGGCTAAAAGAATTATCGAAACGAATTCAAATGGAAGAAAAAAATCTGTTGATAAATGAATTCCAATTTGTTGACTATTACTTATCAAATCTTGCTCTATAATCTGGTTTGATCTTGTAGTCCAAATAATTCCGTACCATGACGTATCCGTAATAATAATCATGAGTAAAACAAAAATACTTGTACAAACTGGCAAAGTAACCACATCCCCAATGGTCCAAAGATTCAAATCTTTGTAATATTCTGAACCATTCATGAACATCACAGCAAATACGATTAAAACATTTATAGCTCCCACGTAAATAAGGAGTTGTGCAGCAGCTACAAAATAAGAGTTTAATAGAATATAGAATAAGGATATACAAACAAGAACCAGTCCCAATGAAAAGGCAGAATAAATGGGGTTGGTAAATAATACCACCCCCATACCTCCTAGTATAAGAACCGATCCCAAAAAGACTAAAAGAAAATCATGTATTGGTCCGGGCAAATCCATTATATGTAAAATAAGAGATAAATAAATAGAAATGTTTTTCATGACCTTATTGAGACCCGACCAGAAAATTTTTTTTTATGATTTTTGAGCAATTCCTAATTTAATCCTAAGTAAATAAATACTAAGGGATATGAATAAATGTGAGTACTATTATTGGACTAATTTCATTCTTTATCTGAAAGAGTCGTTCTAATTCTAAACGATATATTAAAAAAAAATTATGGATATATTAATTAATGGATTTTCAATCCAAATTAAGACGCGTTTCTTACCAACCAATCAATAGTTGGTATTTGTAGTTATTGACCAAACAACACGAAAGAAACCTAAATTCCTTCTATATTAGTTATTAGTAAAGTAATTCTAAATTATTCGTTAATAAGAGATTTACTTATTTAATAAGAGATTTACTTATTTATTTGAGGCGAATTCAAAATTGTTCGAATTGTATAATCGTCAATTACTGACATTGGTAAACGACCCAAAGCAATTTGATTATAATTCAATTCGTGACGATCATAAGTAGAAAGTTCATATTCTTCAGTCATTGATAAACAATTCGTTGGACAATACTCAACGCAATTACCACAAAATATACAGACTCCGAAATCAATACTGTAATTAAGCAGCCGTTTCTTGCGAATATCAGTTTCCAATTTCCAATCAACAACGGGTAGATCTATAGGACATACACGAACGCATACTTCACAAGCAATACATTTATCAAATTCAAAATGGATTCGACCGCGGAAACGCTCCGCGGTGATTGATTTTTCATAAGGATATTGAATAGTTACGGGTAAACGATTTGCGTGGGATAAAGTAATCATGAAACTTTGACCAATGTACCTTGCAGCTCGTACTGTTTGTTGACCATAATTCATGAACCCAGTTACCATAGAGAACATATCGTTAATATATATATGAATAGTTTTATGTTTGTTTATTTCTCTTGTTTGAGACACGTTGGGAATATAGAATGTTACTTTACAGTGAAAAGAGTTGGAAAGAAGTTGTTAATAATAGATTACCGAGAGAAATAGGTAAAAGAAATTTCCATCCAAGATTCAATAGTTGGTCCATTCTTAGCCTCGGTAAAGTCCATCTTGTTGTGATAGGAATGAACAAGAACAAATAAGTTTTAGCTAATGTAATAAAGATACCAATTATCGCTCCAAAAACTCCACATGTTTTATTTATTTCAAAAAGCTCAGAAACATATATGTCCGGAATAGATATATTCCAACCTCCCAAGTAAAGAACTGTTACAAATAATGAAGAAACCAATAGGTTTAGATAGGAAGCAACATAAAATAACCCAAATTTTATACCCGAGTATTCGGTTTGATAACCTGCTACTAACTCTTCTTCTGCTTCTGGTAAATCAAAAGGTAATCTCTCACATTCTGCTAGGGAAGAAATAATAAAAATGATAAACCCTATAGGCTGACGCCACAAATTCCATCCCCAAAAACCATATTTTGATTGCGCCTCAACAATATCAATTGTACTTGAACTGTTAGATAATTATAGTCGGTGATACCATCACTGTTACCATCGCTATTACAGAACCGTACATGAGATTTTCACCTCATACGGCTCCTTGAAGGCCAGAAATAAATATAGGGACCGCGTCAGTATTCTTTTTTGAATCTTGATATGTTTGTAGGATGGATAACTATCGGCCGGTCCCAAATTAGACCAATTGAATTCTGTCTGTTATAATTATTTTAATTCAAAATTAAATAAAAAAAGTACTTCTGAATTGATCTCATCCTTTCTTTAATTTAATAATTTCAATAAAAATTTCAATTCTTCTTTGTTCAGTAATAACTTAACTGTTCAATAAAATACTTCTTGTAAAAATATCAATAACCCGTTGGTTTCACGTACGAAAAAAAAATTCGATATTAATTAATTAATTATGACACAAATTATATATCTATTAATATGTATATGGGAAAGAATAAAAGTAACAAAGAATAAATAAAGTATATCTTTTTTTTTTCGTTCCTATTCTTCTTTCTATTTCTGAGAAAAAGAGGGCTTTCAAAATAAAGTAAAGGATTATTTCGTTTCGAATAGTTATTTATTAAATCGGTGGATAGGAGTATACTCTGGATTGGAATCGTGTCATGGGGAGTACTGCCTGATCATTTCTACCAACTTAAAGCCCCAATTAGTATTCTTTGTTTGTATATTATGTAAAAATGTCCTTTTGGAGAATTTACATAATCTCCATTACTAATCCTTTACATATGTTCGTGTTTCTAACCATCCACTCGTTTTTGCTCAATCCCCCGTTATGCTAATACATAAAAATGATAGTGAAAACTCAATACGGTTGATCTTTTGAACCCGCTTCAAGTCAGGATGACTAATCAACCAATCTTGGGGGAAACGGTCTCTTCTGTTTATGTTTATTTCCGCTTAACTCTCTAACTCTTATACATAGAAAATGAGAATCAATCTTTTTACTGCGAATTTATATATAAGCTGTTTTCTTTCTTATATATAAGCTGTTTTCTTTCACTCATATAACTATTTGATTTAGTTCATCAACTCGAATAATGAATAAAAAAAAATGAAGATATCTACTCAATCCATTCCAACCCTTTCCTTGAAAGGAAGGAATAGAGAAAAGTTTCTGTCTATGTATCAACGAATCGCACGTAGAGATATTGATAACACACATAAAGTTAATGGTATTTCATAACTAATCGATTGAGCAGCAGCTCGTAGACCGCCTAAAAAGGAATATTTATTATTTGACCCGTATCCCGACATAAGAAGTCCAATTGGAGCAATACTGGAAATGGCAATCCATAAAAAAACACCGATATTGAGATCCGCTAAAACAAGGTGATATCCAAAAGGAACTACTGAATAACTTACTAAAATTGATATGACTGCTATGGATGGCCCGATACTGAATAAACGAGTATCCCCCCTAGATGGAAAAAGATTTTCTTTGAAAAGTAGTTTTGTCCCATCTGCTAGAGCTTGAAGAACTCCCAAAGGGCCGGCGTATTCAGGTCCAATACGTTGTTGTATCCCTGCCGATATTTCTCTTTCTAACCATACAATTACCAGTACGCCTATTGTGATTCCCACTACAAGAGTCAAAATAGGAACAAGAACCCATAGAATTCCATAAACCTCTTTAAAAAATTCGAATCTAGAAAAAGAATCGATATCTTGTACTTCCGGTGTATCAATTATCATTTCAACGATCAACTTCTCCCATAATGATATCTATACTACCTAGTATCGTCATAATATCAGCCAATTTCATTCTTTTAACTAACCGCGGAAGAATTTGCAAATTGATAAAACCCGGCGGGCGGATTTTCCATCTCCAAGGAAAACCACTCTGATCCCCTATGAGAAAAATTCCCAATTCTCCCTTTGGGGCTTCTACTCTCACATAAAGTTCTTGTTTCGGCAATTCAAATGTAGGAGACGGCTTTTTACTAATAAATCGATATTCAAAATCATTCCATTCCGGATTCCTTTCTCTATCAAAGTATCGTATTTCTAAATTCTCATAGGGTCCCCCTGGAATTCCTTCCAGGGCCTGTTGAATAATTTTTACGGATTCTATCATTTCACCAATTCGGACTAGATAACGAGCCAATGAATCTCCTTCTTTTTGCCACTGTACTTCCCAATCAAATTCGTCGTAACATTCATAATGATCAACTTTACGAAGATCCCATTGTATTCCGGAAGCTCGCAGCATTGGTCCCGATAAACCCCAATTTATTACTTCCTCTCTACCAATAATGCCTACTCCCTCGACTCGTTCTAAAAAAATAGGATTTCGTGTAATAAGTTTTTGATATTCAGCAACTCTTGTTAAAAAATAATCGCAGAAATCCAAACATTTATCTATCCAGCCATGAGGTAGATCGGCCGCTACTCCTCCGATACGAAAATAATTATGCATCATTCTCATACCGGTGGCAGCTTCGAATAGATCATATACTAATTCTCTTTCTCTGAAAATATAGAAAAAGGGAGTTTGTGCACCAATATCCGCCATAAAAGGACCGAGCCATAACAGATGAGAAGCTATACGACTCAACTCCAACATAATTATTCTGATATAGCTGGCTCTTTTAGGTACTTGAATATTTCCCAACTGTTCCGGTCCGTTTACAGTTATTGCTTCTGTGAACATAGTAGCTAAATAATCCCACCGTGTTACATAAGGCAAATATTGTATAATTGTTCGATTTTCCGCAATTTTTTCCATTCCTCGGTGTAAATAACCCAATATTGGTTCACAGTCAATAACATCTTCACCATCTAGAGTAATGATGAGTCGAAGAACACCATGCATTGATGGGTGGTGGGGGCCCATATTGACTATCATGAGGTCTTTTCTTGTAGCCGGTATATTCATAGGTTTTTCCTCGATTCATTCTTTCATGAATTGCTGAAAACGAAAAAAAGTTCATTAAAATTCAAGATCTAATAAATCAAATAATTCAAAATGCCTTTATAAAAATAAAATTAACGAGTTTTTGACTCCCGAATATCCAACCGATTAATTAATTCTTTATAACATATTCTATTTTTCTTTGACAAATAAGACAGTAATCGTTGGCGTTTTCCCAGAATTTTACGTAAACCTCTCTGAGATAAATAGTCTTTTTTGTGTAATTGTAAATGTGAAGTAAGTCTTCGTATCCTATTGGTGAAACTAACTATTTGAAATTCAACAGATCCTCTGTTTTCGTCTTTTTCTTCTTGTGAAATAACTGAGATGAATGAATTTTTTACCATAAACTGAAATCTTCTCTCCCCCCCTCTTTTTATTTTAAGATATTTTTTATTGATAGATATCTTTATTGATCAGTAATAATAATGCCCCTAATTTTTATTTGGTATATACAAAAATTTGTATTTCGTTATTCATTTCTAATTTTTTTAATTTAATAAAACAAAACTTACTCAATCCTATTTTCATTTTAAAATTGGATTTGAAAGGGGATACAAAAGTATGGTTGGTTTCTTCACTCACAAAAGATAAAAGTTTAGACCTAAAATAAGAAAATTTTGTTCATTCTAGATCTAATTGATATGTCATTGAATTAGTATCATGTATCAGAATGGAATGTAAGACAATGTATGCGTGCATCTCTTTGTCGTCATAGACCAGATATGGTATGGGAAATATAGGAAAAATGTACTATTAATGAATTTTCAATCGCGGATACATATGTATCCTTACCATACTGAAACAACTGCCATTATTGGTATTAAACCAATAACGATTCATACAAGCTAAATCTTCTAATCGATAATTGGGCCAAAGAAATAGCTTTAATTTTATAAGTTTTTTTTTATATTTTTTGCTTTTATCCACAACTTGACTGTTTACCTCATTCCCATTACAAAAAGATGCCTTTCTATGTCTATTCTTAGAATTTAAACAAATTAGAATTCGCAATTCTCTACGACGTCTAGGCGATAAAATATTTTCAGGAACAAACAAATCATAATTTTTTTTATATCTATTTCCAGTCATCTTTTGATGTTTTGTAATGACTTCATCAGAATTCTTATCAACATGTTTTTTTTCTCGGTATCTTTGATTTATTTGATGTTTACTTTTATGAACTAATGAAATACCGAGGGTTTGATACATAATAAATTTTCCATCATTTTTTATAGCTAGACGAATTGGTTCAATAATCAAAAATCCCCTTTTAATAAATTCTGTAAGAGTTACATCTTTCTGAATCGTCAAAATATCCAGACTCATTTCGCCCCTTTGAATAGAGGATATAGTAATTTCTCTTGGATTTATCAGTCTAAGCAGGAGACAATATACGTTGATGTTATTGATTATTTTTTTATTTAAAGAATCATCCCATCTCAATTGAAAATACAAATACCTTTTTAGGAAGAAATCAAACTCCGCTTTTGTATTGATCTTGTATTGCTTTTTATTTCTATGTTTTTTCATGTCCGATCCCGTATAATCTTCTTCAACATCTTTTTCTTGGTTTGAAAGAGCTGATTTAAGATCTGCTTGGCCCGTGGATTCTTTTTCTCCTTGATTTCGGTTTTCTAATTCAAGAGATTTTTTTTCATTCGACGATATTGATATAAAAGGATCTCTTTTTTTATTTCCAGTGATGCTTTTGTTTTCACTAGCATTTTTTTTTATATTAGAATGAAAAAGTAGTAATTTAATTGGTATAACCCACGGTTTCATTTTATACGTATTATAAAGTCTCACAAATTCTGGCAAGAACCAAAGTTCCAGATTTGATATGGGACGACTTAGTATTTCTTCATTCATTCCCATCCAATCCAAAAGGGGTTTTTGATTGGATAGGTTGATTTTTTGGTCTTGCTGAAGTGTGAGATAAAAAAGACCATTATTATTGATTTTATCAATTATTTGATACTTATTAACCCTAGTCCTAGTCTTAGTATATTTATTACTGTTAGTGTCAGTATCAATATTGATCCAGGCCTCAATATCGACCTTCGTTTTAAGACAAAAATCGAGAATTCTCCAATCAAAAAATTTTCTATCCGTATTTTTATCCATATCTCGAATATCATCTTCTACCATATTAAATGATTTTTGTTTATGTGTGTTGTAATTATAAAAAATATCTTGGTTAGTTTTTACTTGTAATGGTGATCCATAAATTGAAGAGTACTTCTTAGTTTCAGAATTTATAGATTTATATGCTAAAAGATCATATCTATATTGTTTTTTAAAATTATCCTTTTGATTCAATAATAAATCCGTTTCAATTTTTGTTTTTTTTTCGTAGTGAATTAATTCATCTTTTTCATCTTTTTCATATAAATCACACAAATCTTTATATAAATCTTTATTTTGAGCTATACAGTTCAATATATTTCGCCATTTTTGTGGTACTACTCTAGACCATTTAATTTGAGATACATCACATTGATATTGATAATGACTCCTTAACCAATTTGTCCATTGATTCATTCCAGAATTGCGAAGATTCTTAGGTCTTAATTCGGAATGAAATAGTTCTTGTCTTACAACAAAAAAATCCTTTATTTCATTCTTAAGAAAAAGGGGGGTTCCATTATATTGAAATACAGATTTCAATTTCTCTAACTTAATAAGTTGGGTTTGTGATAATTTGTAAAATACATATGCTTGTGAAAAGTAAGATAAGTCAAAAAAAGTCTTTGAATTTTTTTGACTAAGACTAATATTAGTATTAGAAAGTGACTCTTTTATAATCGAAATAAATTTAATTAAACTTTGATTTGTTTTATTAATTCTTTCTTGATTTGCTTCATTACTGTTAATGTTTTTATTAATAATTTTTTTTGTTGATTCAAGAAAAAGCTGTGTATTGATACTAGGAATATTAATCATAGATAGAAAGATATCTATGTATATCTTTTCAATGAAAAATATTATAAAATAATGGGATTTACGGATTAATCGAGCAGTTCTTCTTTTTAATATCTGCCAAATATTTTTTTGTGATTCCAATCTTTTATCATCATAACTTATTTTGTTAGAACTCAAACTTCTATCTGAAGTTATAAATCCCTTTTTCTTGTCTTTTGTAATTTTTTCTATTTGATTTATGATTGTGTTTATTCTATCAGTCAGATCTTGCATTTTTTTTTCTGTTAATGAATAATTTGTCCAATCCTGAGATCTAATTTGAATGGACGATTCCTGAATCATCCGATTACTGATTATTGAATCTTTTTTAATTTCACTCAATTCATATACTTCTATTTCTCTCAATCCAAATAATATAATTGGGTTTATTTTTGAGAGTTCTTTTATTATTTCTTTTATAAACAGAATGTTTTTAATGATCCATTTTTTTGGTTTTTTTGAGACATTTACAAACAATTTTGTTTGTTCTTTAAAAATTCCTAGAATTAGAAAACATTTCTTTTGCAATTTTTTAATTTTTTTTTTGAGTTCTTTTAAAATCGGTTCAAAAAATGAAAGTTTTTTTCTGGGAGAACCAAAAGGTAGTTCAGCTTCCATTCCAAAAATTGTTAAAAAACAAAAATCATTTTTTTGACCTTGCTTTTTCATTGGATCGTTATAAGGGGCTCGTAACTTAGATCTGTGCCAAGGTTTAAGACGAAAAGGAAATAGGATCTTGATCTGAATGCCGTCTGTTAACCAGTTTTTTGGAAATTCTTTTTCTGATAATTGAACACCGTTATAGGTACATTTAACATGCATTTCTCTATTCCAATCCTTTAAGTCCTCATACCATTCCGGAAATTGAAATAATAGTATACGGACGATATTTTTAGCTATTATCAATGAAGGTACTATAATATATTTTCTAAGAATTGATTGGGTTACTAATAAAAAACCTCTCATTACTTGAGCAAGTAAAATACTATCCCAGGCTTCCGCTATTTGTATACGCACTTTCTCCTTTCTTTTGTCTTCTTCTTTTTTGTCCTCCTCTTTTTTTTTCGCGCTTTCTTTTGTCTTTTTCTCTGTATAATTCGAAATTGTGAATTCTGTGTTTTGCCACATCCAATTTCTAAATTTTTTTTTCATCCGTTCAGAAATATCAAAAAAAAAAAAAAAAGATTTGTCTATTCGGTCCAAAAAAAGAGGGGAATGTGCATTTGCTTCAAAGAGTTTCCAAGTAACTGTTTTACGTCTTTGAGCGCGCATGGAGCCTTTGATTATGTCTCGACGAAAATCCGATTGTTGGGAATAACGTATCAAAGCAACTTCGCCTGTTTGATCAGTTTCTTTGGTATTAGTATAAGCATCAGTATTTTGTTGGTTATCAGTAAAAATCACTACACGTTTGGATTTTCTTGAACGAATCTGATGATCCTCTACCACAGTTTCTTCGGTTTCCCCCTCCTGTTGTTCAAAATCGTTGATTAATTTGTATGACCATCGAGGAACTTTTTTATTAATTTCTTTTATTCCAATAGATTTTTTTTTAATCATTTT